TTTTGATTGAATCAAACCACATAACTTAGAGTTTGTTTGCTGTGCGGCATGTCTTGTTTAAACATTCATCCAACGGAGTCTCGCTTACATTTATTTTGATTCATAGTATAAATACTAATAAACTAATAAATAAACTAATAAAATAAATAGAACTATAATACTATGTTTCCTTATAATGAAAAGGAATATATATTATCAATATAAAGAAAAGAATCACACATTATTGAACAATTCGACAAAACAAATCCCCAAAACAACTCAACTCATAGCATAAAATAGAGTTGAAGAAATGTTGATACATTTAGGGATCTCTGAAATAATCAATTGGGGTTCTTGTTTTACCAAAAAGCGGACTTCTACAAATACAAGACTAAGAATAGTTCTGAATCCATGTGACTTAGGATTATATTTAGTTAGGTCTTGGAGTTTCTATACAGGATCATGATTTTCACTTCATAAATTGACTGGGATTGGGTATACCAAAAGAAAATGTATCACTAATTCTTTGATCGCGAACAGGAAAAGAGAAAAAAAGTCATATGTAATTCCATTCACGAAGATTTATTAATAAGTATGGATATTTTATCCGAGATTTCACAAATACCATACCGATTGAATCCATTAGATTAGAAAGAATGGATTATTTTTTTCTTGTCCCTACATATTTACTTTACATATGTATGTGGTAATGCTTTCATTTCTATAGATCGACTGACCATCTATCTATTCTAAACTCAAATGGAATGTCTATATAAAAATAGACTGTATTAGGGCTATACGGATTCGAACCGTAGACCTTCTCGGTAAAACAGATCAAACTTATTATTATCGAAATGATTCGAACTGTTTCAAAGACCCAACATGCATTTTGTTGCATTGGGCTCTTTCATCAATTGATGTAAAGATCAGTTAGTCCACCATATTTTTTCTTCATAGGAAGATAATAAGATAGTTCCGTGCACTCTGATTCATTATTTGAATTCTGATCTAGGAGTAATACCAAAGTCTTTCAAAGAAGGATTACTTTGAATTAGGTCTGCTTCCGGTCTAGATCAATCTAAGTTAAATGGACTCTCTATCACTCCTCCGCAAGAGTCAAATATGAGACTTCATACACCTTAAAGTTCATAGGACGAAAAAAGATTATTTTGAGGTCCTTATACTCATTATGCCTAGCATTGAATGGACTGGGTATTTACCTTATCAATTAGAAAATCAACGATAGGTTCTATTTGGCACTTAAATCCGCACCTAAATCGGACCGAACCAAACCACATATTTGTCAGGCTACTGTTCCCTCAAATCTATGGAGTAAGACATCGATTTTTCATCTCAATAAGATGAATTATATTCATTGTATAACTGACTTCTTTTGAAAAGCATTGGCGCACGTGTAAACGAGGTGCTCTACCTAACTGAGCTATAGCCCTTGTCATAGATATCTTAACATATAGATAATTTCTTGTCAAGATGGGCAGCTGATGATCCCACATGATAGCTCTCCGAACCGTTTACTGTTAACGAATTAGGATTGCTTAGAAATTATATTCTATCTATAATCCCCGGAGTGATGAGTCTTTTGTGGTGATAAATAACCTACTTAACTCAGTGGTTAGAGTATTGCTTTCATACGGCAGAAGTCATTGGTTCAAATCCAATAGTAGGTACAACTTATTAGATACCATTGACTGCGGTATCCAATAAGTTTTTCTACCCATCTTCTTTTTTTCGTTGTATCAGATTACACTTGATTATGTTCAATTGGTGGTGTAGTGTATAATAAAGAACTTCTTTTGATTATTTTGATTTGATGTATTGTTGTTTGTCTAGGAGGAGATAACATTGATAGCCTCTATTCGTGTCCTAGCTCGTCTAAGAGCTAGATTGGCTTCAATTACTTGTCTTTTACCCTCAGCTCTACTCAAGTTAGCTTCAGCTATTTCAAGAGTTTGTTGAGCTTCTTGCGGATCAATGTCAGTATTTATCTCCGCATCATTTCCTAAAATGGTGATCTCATTATTACCTATTCTAGCGAAACCGCCCATCAGAGCCACCGTTAACCATTGGTCATTGAGGCGTATTCTCAAAAGACCTATATCTACGGCCGTGGCAATAGGTGCGTGGTTTGGTAATACGCCAATTTGGCCACTATTAGTAGATAAAATTATTTCTTTCACTTCTGAATCCCAAATAATTCGATTAGGAGTCAGTACACAAAGATTTAAGGTCATTTCTTCAATTTATTCTCCACTTCTAAGTTCATAGCTTTCGCGGTAGCTTCATCGATGTTACCCACCAAATAAAAGGCCTGTTCGGGAAGACTATCTAATTCTCCGGAAAGAATGAGTTGAAACCCCCTAATTGTTTCTGCGAGACCAACATATTTCCCTGGAGAACCCGTAAATACTTCTGCTACGAAGAAGGGTTGTGATAAGAAACGCTCAATTTTTCGTGCTCTTGCTACAGTTAAACGATCTTCTTCGGATAATTCGTCCAACCC